TATAATGAAATTCCTTGATTGGCTCTTCCCAGAGGAACGATCTATTTTATTTGATTGATGGATCCAATATTATAATGAATTAAAAAAGAGAGTGTTCTTATTCGAACCGCCTTGTGATCTTCAACCAATTATGTGCTTCAATATAATTACCTGGAGTAAGCGCTATAGCTTGTTTCCAATATTCAGCAGCTTGATCGGACCAAGCCTCCGCAATTTCAGAATCTCCCTGTCGAATGGCCTGTTCTCCCCGGCCGGAATAGGTGGGTCAATTCCTTCCCTTAGAACCGTACTTGAGAGTTTCCTACCTCATACGGCTCAGCAATCAATTCTTTTGGCGTCCCATCTTAATCTACCATATCTAACTGAATAAGATTTCTCGTAAATCTATCCCATTTTTTTTTTTCTCGGGTTAACCAGAAGAGGTTAATTACATGAGTTTCAAACTCTAATTTTGATCAATAATCAGTTTTATCTTTTCTCCCACCTTCCGAAGAACATAGGTATCTACCCCTATCGTTAGAATTTTCTGAAAGGTAACTATCTCGGTTTCATATAGAAATTCATATAGAATCTTTGAAAAGGACTTTCCTCCAGAAGAAAGAAAGGACTTACTATCTTTGGGATCTGATGCTACACCGCTGCTCAATACCTTAGTAGATCGACTCTATTACATAAGTTGATTCCTAACTTTTATCTCATATCATGACATAAGTAAGCAGTTCTTATTGTATCGGCTCCCAAACCTCGCTAATTGATCTTTACGGTGCTTCCTCCATCAATTAGATCCTTTATCCATAGAATCTAGTATATAGGCCATACCTATTTCTTCATATTTCGGCTCGTATGAAGTCTCTTTCTTTGCTACAGCTGATAAAAATCGTTGCTTTGGACGATGCATATGTAGAAAGCCTATTTTGTTTCTAGTATTTACTAGAAGATTTGATCTTTCTTTCCTTCTTTCTATAGTGGAGATAGTCGCACGTAATGACAGATCACAGCCATATTATTAAAAGCTTGTGGTAAGAATGGGTTTCGTTCGAGTGCCCGGAAATAATATTCCAAAGCCTTCGTATGTTCTCCGTTGCTTGTGTGGATAAGGCCTATGTTATAGAGTATATAACTTCGATCATAGGGATCAATTTCTGGTCGCGTAGCTTCATAATAATTTTGTAAAGCTTCCGCATAATTTCCTTCGGATTGAGCCGACATCCGTTACGGTCGTTCATTCTATTCAAAGAATCTCCGTTCCAGAACCGTACGTGAGATTTTCATCTCATACGGCTCCTCCCTTCTGTGCATAGTAATAAGGGAAATAATCCATGGAATCAAAAAAGATTGAAATATTTTTATTATGAACTGACAGGGGCTGGTGTTTTTACAAGAAATCTCTAGCCATCCTTCCTGCAAGAGGTCTGTCTTTTCTTAACACCAAGCGTGTTGGTGCTAGATAGAAATGGTAACTCCAACAATTTCTTTGTCCTCAACGCCCTCTATTTCCAGGAATTAGTCACTTCAACGATCTTCGATGGTTATACGGGTATCCAAAGTACGAACGAGATGGATGTTTGTTGTCCCAACCATTCTTGTTAGTCCCGATCCCGATAAGGAAAAGGAGTAATTTATAACAAAGTTTTCGTGTTGTTGATTCCTAAGGTGTAGTGCTTCTTCCCCTATGCGGCCTATTGGTACTAGTGAAGTAGTATTGACCTGCAATACAGAACCTATAGGTTAACCTTTCGCTCAATACTAGAATCGACAATTGAAGCATCTGAGGCTGCATCAATCGGGGATACACGACAGAAGGAATTGTTCTATCTCCAAACTAACTTCACCTTCATCAAGCGTAGGTTTATTTCAAGAATCTTTTTTCTTTGTATCCCGAATCATGTCTCTTTCTCATAAGACTGAGGGCGGTAAATAAATAAAAAAAAAAAAAAAGAATCAAATCGCACCATCTCTGTAATAGGTAAATGCCTCCTTTTCTCCTGAAGTTGTCGGAATTATTCGTAATAAGATATTGGCTACAATTGAAAAGGTCTTATCAATAAAATTTCCATTTATCCGAGATCTAGGCATAGTTAACAGTCCATTTCGATAATTCTTCTCATTCCCCCTCGAGGGAAAATGATCCCACAAACAAAGGAATTGTACAGTACGAAATCACATAAAAACAAACAGACTCATTCTAAAAAAAAAAAAGGATGTGGACCTTCCACTCAAATTGTCCCTTTTGGACAGGGATAGATAGGAAATATTTGAATCCGATTGGATTTCATTCAAATTGAGTAGTATACCAATTATTACTATTTTATCTAAGTTGAGGAATCAAGGAATTTTTCCTACGGATTCTGAGAACTCGAGAAGTTTTTTTTTATCCCTCGAGCCTACGGAAGATCTTTCTTTGACGAAAAGTTTTCTATTTAGAATTTAATTGATTGGTCGTACCTGTATTGCAATAATATGAATGACTCGCTATTCACTCGGTTTCTGGGTCATAATCATAAGATTATGTAGGAGAGATGGCCGAGTGGTTCAAGGCGTAGCATTGGAACTGCTATGTAGACTTTTGTTTACCGAGGGTTCGAATCCCTCTCTTTCCGTACCTTCACCTAATTCACCAACGTTACCAACCGCAATGTATCAAATAACAATTGATACCATTATTCCAACAGTAAGACCTTTATTTGATAGAGATTCTTCCTAATTACTGTGGTATGGAAAATGCCGGAAAGAGTGGAAAAGAATGAAAATCTCACTGCTGATCCATTTGTGATACGTGAGTGGGAGAAAAATCCGGATCAAACCCCTTATTTACTTGACTTTGGCGAAAAAGGGGGGGCAAAATTGTCCGAAGCTTTGTTATTTTAGTTAGGTTCAAGTCTGACGAGAATAATATTCTACGACTAGCAACTCATTTATTTTCAAACCGATCCATTTACTATCTATTATTTGATTTACTAATCCTTTATATTGGGATGAGTGAAAAGTCAAATGTTTTGCCAATTCCTCGTGGGGGGATGAATCAATATAATTTTGAATCAAAGCTCTGGATCTTTGTTCATCTCTCGTAGTAATAATATCTCGGGGTTTGCAGCGATAACTTGGGATATCTACTATACGACCATTAACTAAAATATGTCTATGGTTAACTAATTGCCTGGCTCCAGGAATGGTCGAAGCCATACCCAATCGAAAAAGGATGTTATCCAAACGCATCTCAAGTAGTTGTAGTAAAACCTGCCCTGTTGACCCTTTGGCTTTTCCAGCTATACGAACATATCTAAGCAATTGTCGCTCTGTCAGACCATAATGAAAACGCAATTTTTGTTTTTCTTCTAGACGAATACGATATTGAGATCTTTTCCCGGAACGCGATTGGTTTCTAAGATCACTTCCCGGTCTAGGTCTTTTACTAGTTAGTCCCGGTAAAGCTCCCAGACGGCGTATTTTTTTGAAACGAGGCCCTCGGTAACGAGACATAAAGACTCCCCCCCCTTTTTTTTATTTATTTTATTGAAATTTCATTTTACAGAATAAACCTAAGTCAGACTGAACTAAACGATAAACGAAGATAAATCTACTGAAGTACTACAAAGAAGAATGATGAATTGTATCAATATCCGGATTATTTTGTATATATAGGAAGTTAAGGATCCTTTTCTTGATTTGTTCTGTAGAGATTTCACTGCTCCAATCAGTTTTTTATTCATAGTTGTAAGTTCCCACGACATAATAGATCGGTGACCCGACATTTGTAAAAGAAAAAAGGGAGGAGTCTTTTCAATATTCCTTGATCTCAAGGAGACATTATCAATCATGGAAAAAATCGGACAAATAGAGAAAAGCCGGCTATCGGAATCGAACCGATGACCATCGCATTACAAATGCGATGCTCTAACCTCTGAGCTAAGCGGGCTCACATAACAGAAATAGTGCATAGGAATTCGGTAAACTACCGGAATCTTAACTATATAATAATTAATATTAATAGAATGAAGAATCGAATTCTATTCCATTAAAAATGATTAATTAATATCATAAGAATATTCTTATATATTATAATATAACTATAACTATATAGAATTTTTATTGAAAATTCGAGTGATTTATATTATCATTCTATTAATTCTTATTATATTTTCTATTATTATTAGATTCGAAATTTTATTATTAGAAATTTCTATTTCTTTGATTTCGAATTTTTTTTCTTTATTTGCAAAATATTACATTTGAAATAATTATATATAACTATATCCATATTAGTTATAGCAGATTCTATTAATTCTAAATTCTATTAGATTAGAGCGGATCGGTCCTAAGGAAAGGATAAGATAAGAATGCAATTCAGATCATAATGAGACATTCCTCTGGTTTCATTCGGAAAGGGAGGAGATAGGACGAAAAAAAAGAAGAATGAATATCGACCGTTCCAGTATTCCCAATCGCGCGGGAAAAATGAGAGAGAGAGAGACATGTATATGTGGGATATATCCATCCATATTGAATTGCAGATACATCAATGATAGAATCATTTCCGATTGGACCAAATACTGGCCCACCGATAGAGATGAAAGAAGATGGGTAAGAAATAGGAGCAGACACTTTTTCGATATAGGAATCAGTATCTAATGAATTCAAGGGTTCCAACATAAGAGGGGGGATCACAATGAGATCTCGGCCTCATAAGGGGGATATGGCGAAATTGGTAGACGCTACGGACTTGATTGGATTGAGCCTTGGTATGGAAACCTACTAAGTGGTAACTTCCAAATTCAGAGAAACCCTGGAATTAAAAATGGGCAATCCTGAGCCAAATCCTGTGTTCAGAAAACAAGGGTTCAGAAAGCGAGAATCAAAAAAGGATAGGTGCAGAGACTCAATGGAAGCTGTTCTAACAAATGGAGTTGACTGCATTGGTAGAGGAATCGAATCCTTCTATCGAAACTACAGAAAAGATGACCCTGTATACGTACGTATACATACTGAAATATCAAATAATT